CCCCCACATTCAAAGCCCCCTTTTTACCATTAGCAAGAACTTGTTTCACTTGCATATCATACGGAATTCGAACAACTGCTTCAAATACAGTATCGGGAAGTACCGTTTGTGGAACTTCAATATCCACGGGCTTATTAGCCAAATGGCAATTGGCACATACAATACGACCAGTTGCTTCTCGCGGATTTTCATAACCCTGCTGTGCAAAAATGGGATATGCATTTGAAATGGGTGCTCGAGTTATTATATATACCATGAGCGATACGGAAATAGATCTAGTAATCTCTTCCTTTATCCAAGAAAAGGCTTTTCTAGTTTGCATGGTCCAATCATTGATCCTGATAATTTTTCTACAATAAAATTTGGTAGGTTGCTGGCATAGTTCCCTATCCTATCCATGATTCTGCTATTTACTGAAATAAATTTCCTGGAATATGGGAAGAATCCCTTGGCTTGGGTAGCTAGAAAGAAAAATTTTTGAATGTTGTTTAGCTTTTGTACAAAATAAAATAACAAACTTTCAAATATGATCAGTGGATCTTTTTTTCAGTCATTCATTGAATGATAAATCACTACAAGTGAAGGAGATACGCGATTCAAATAACGGAAAATCCAATATTTTAAAATTGTATCTAAAATGACTGGAAAAGTGGAAACAAGACCAGATATAATTTGATCATTCTGAGCAAATCCAAAATCCTTATAGACGGAACCAATCATTAGTTCCCAACCATGGGTCGAATGGAATCCTATACATAAATCAGTTAATAAAAGAATGGAAAAAGCTTTTATTGTGTCACTTAAATTATATAGGAATTCTTGAACCCGCGAGTTAAGAATAATAAGTTCTTGATTACCTAGACTTGAATAACCACTTAGAATAACGAAACAGATTATGTTTGTCGAGAAGTGTAAAATCGCATGGATACGATCCTCGTTGTGCGCCTTGATCAATTGGATGGTTTCTTTGTATATTTCGATACGAAGATTTTGTAGACGTGTTTCCGGGTATTCCTTTAGCATTTCATCCAAGAGGAACAGTTCTTTGAATTCTATGAATTTTTTTAGAATATTATTTTCTTGAATATCATTCAAGAAGATTTCGGATTGCCTAGTATTCCACCAATTAGTAACCCAAGATTTCAGACATCTCTTAAATGTGAAAGAGATGCACCAGGGCAAAAAGACTATAGGTGTAAAATATAGAAAGGGAATGAATGGTTTCTTTTTTGCCATTTTTCGTCTTTATTTAAGGAACTCAGCTTCATCTCATTCGTCAACTCTATAGGATGATAATAATGTTTGTATCACGCATAAGTTCTATTACAAGTCCTAGAGCCTATATATTTATATATATATAGAAATATATAATCTATTTCCGCGTCTTTTTCTTTTCAATTCGGGAGTTAGTCTTTTAATTTAGAAAGAATACAGAAATAGACTAAAAAATGGAAAGAATCCACTGCCAATTTTTGAATTAAGAAAAAGATATTGTTTAAAAAGATATCAATTGCCAAGATTCGAAGCAATTACCCCTTTTTTTGATGAATACATGAAGGAGCACTTCGCGTAATGAATATTAGTCCGATTTCGAAACCAAAGAAGGCCTCTTCTATCAAAACAAAATCGAAAAATTTCGAAAAATAAAATATCTTTTCCCTAAGGAAGCATTCATTTTTCAGTTAATCTCTTTTTTTTTACCCAAGTACTTCAATTGGTACACGCAAGAAACAGGCCAATTCCCCAGCTTTGTCTACAATTTGTTGTGTAGTAAAATTCTCGTCAATACGAGTCAAGGGAATGAATCCCTGTCCTCGGATTTCCATATAAATGATACAACGAGGATAAATACCCTCTTTACTAATTTTGGTGGACTGATTAAAAATTCTGATGGACTGAACATCGTTCATAAGGAATCGGAGAAAAATACGACGATTTTTTCCAGGAAATCCCCAACGAAAAATACACACTATTCCCGCTTTTTTATCGAATCGATCATAACCACCACCCACATTCCACCAAATTGTACACCACAAATAAGAACTAATAAAGAGACCCGCGATTCCATAGAAAGACATAACCATCCCCTGTGGAAAAAAAAGAATTTGCTGAGACGGAAATAAAGATAACAAATCCCTACCAAGATAACTGGAAGTTCCAACCAACAAGAAACCTAATGAACCTAAAAAAAGGATAAAGGCCCAGCAGAAATTACTTGTTTTTCGAGACCCCGCTTTAAGTTCTATCAATAGATGTTCTGATCGCCAATCCATATTAGATCTAGTTTTGTTTTATTAGAATTGGGAAAATAGATAACCCAAGCAAATTCATTTTACTTGACTTTTCTTTGTTTCCGAAGTAACTCTCATCAACTAGCACTATTTTGATGGAAACCTTTAACAGTAATTCATCGAATTGCTTCCTGATCTAAATATATATCTGATTTGTGCCTACTGTCCGTATCTAAAAAATCTTGTTCCTTTGAACATGAAGAAATAAAGAAGCCATTGCAATTGCCGGAAATACTAGGCCCACTAAAGGCACAAAAAAGGAGGGTAAGTTTATCATAGAATGGGTACCTCGATTTAATATTTGTACCTGTTATATATATATTTATATAAATCTCATATCATATATATATATATTTTTTCTTATATTGTTTTATAAAGATAGTCTCTAATCACTAGAATTCAAATATACTTAGTATAAGTATATTTGATAAATTATACTAAGTATAGCTAAGTTAATATATAGAATATATATGTTCTATATTATATATATTCAGTCTATATAATGAGTATAAATGAGTCTATTGAGTATGAGTATAAAATAGAATAAATAAGAAATAAATTAATAAAAAAAAAAAGAAATATATATATATAAAATTTCATATATATAATAAGGAGTGTAGAACATAGAACTCAAATAATGGATGGATTTCGCCTTCTATTTCTCCAAGAAACATATGTATGATAATACACCTTTCAATTCATTTTATTTGTTTGGAATTTTTATTGGAAAATGAAAAAAAAAAAAATAAAAAAATATTTAAATTTTAGGCTCTGCTAGATTTTTCATTTTGATTCAAAGGCAAGAAAGCATGGAGCTGAAATAACTCACTTAAAACCCCCTTTAAAGTATTACGCGGTACGATTGAATCAAATAAGCCCTTATGGAATAAATATTCAGCTGCTTGTGAACCTTCGGGTACTGTCTTATTCAACGTTTGTTCAATTACTCTTTTACCCGCAAATGCAATGTAAGCATTGGGTTCGGCAATAATGATATCCCCCAACATGCCAAAACTAGCTGTCACCCCCCCAGTAGTAGGAGATGTAAGGATGGATACATAGAATAACCTTTTATTTGTTTGATAATCATATAAAGCAGAAGAAATTTTAGCCATTTGCATTAAGCTCAGACTTCCTTCTTGCATACGTGCTCCTCCGGACGCACATACTAGAATAAGAGGTAAAAGTTGATTGGCAGCATATTCGACCAAACGGGTGATTTTCTCACCTACTACGGATCCCATACTACCCCCCATAAACTGAAAATCCATGATCCCAATAGCTACAGGAATACCGTTTAGTTGACCTGTGCCCGTTTGAATAGCCTCAGTTAATCCTGTCTTTCTTTGATAAGAATCCATACGATCTTTATAAGGTTCCTCTTCCGAATGAAATTCAATTGGATCCAGAGAGACCATGTCTTCATCCATAGGATTCCAAGTACCTGGATCAATCGAGAGTTCGATTCTATCTGAACTGCTCATTTTCAAATGATATCCACAATGTTCACAAATATTCATTTTTGATTTCAAAAATTTCTTATAATTTAATCCATAACAATTTTCGCATTCAATCCATAAATGCTTGTATTTTTGAGTTTCATCGAGATCATTAGAACTCTCTCTTCTAGTTAAATCTTTTTCATTTATATCATTCGTGAAAGTTATTATACTAGAACTATCTCTTTCATTACTATTTCTGATCTTACCACAAATATAACTATAAAAGTAACTGTCATTGTATTTTTCATTCTCACCTAAAATGTGACTACCAATACAGATTTGAGAACGAAGATAACTCTCAATGCAACTATGAATGTCATTATTCCAACTAGATTTAATATCATACACGTAATGATCATCATATCTCTTAAAGACATTATTAAGATAGCTAGAATTCTTATAGCTATAAAAAAGACTTTCTGGTTCACTTAGAAAAGAATGATCGTTGTCAATCTCCAAAATTTTATTTTCAATATCCAAATATATGGAATAACAGTTCCTCTTGCTATTGTTATCCCTAACTAAAATTGTTTTATCAGATAGGAAATTCTGGATGTTCCTGACACCGACTAAATAATCAACATTACTGTAACTAGAATTGTCACTATCATTCCAGCTAGGAAAGTTTTTTTCCATATCAATAAAAATTGGGTCTTCACTTACACTGGTATTTTCAATAGGACCAAAACTATCCATTGATTTTCTTAACCCACCCCCGTATTCTAACTGCCTATTAAACAACATAGAATTGAACCACCATTTTTCCATAGAGTTATGTTCCTCTATTAACATAAAAAATACAATAGATGAATAGTCATTCGATGAAAAATTATTCAAATAGAATATTTTTAATATTCTATCTCATTTATTTACTATCAAAAAAGGATATAATAAATCCAATCACTAGAATTGGTAACTGATAATAAAAACGATCGAGTGAGTAAAAAAAAAAAGATTCTTTTTCGTGAGAACCTGTAGTATTATTTCACTATATATGTCACTATATGTGCTGTAATTCTTTTTCAATTCGATTTCCCCCCCCCCTTTTTAGAAAAAAACGTATTCTAATAACTATCAATATTTTATTCAATAATAAAAGAAATAAAAAAAAGATAGAATATGAAATATTGATAATATAGAATAAGATTTTTGAATTCTCTTCTTTTCTTTTTATTATATTTAAATGAAAAAAAAAGAAACCTCATTGGGGGTAATAATTTATAGACCCAATGAGTTTTCATTTAGTCAGTATTCATTTGCCCTTTCCTATATATATATTTTTCTACAATCTCTATCCATTTTTTTTTTTCATTTTGAAGACCGATAAAAATCCATTTTTTTGGCTATCCAAAATATCATTTTATGTTAACAATAAGAAATCGAAAATTAGGTATGGAGAGCGGGAGGGGGGATAAAAAAGAAAAGAGTTCTATAAATCTATATACAAGTCATCCACACCCTCCTTTTTTTTTTCATTAATTAACTTTCGTTTGTTGAGTAGGGGAAAGTTCCAAAGAAACACCGGCCCTTTTTGAAATATCCTGAACAGTTCCTGTAGGTTGAGCACCCTGTTCAAGGAAATATAGAATAACAGGAATATTTAAATAGGTTTGATTCTTTATTGGATCATAAAAACCCACTTTACGAAGATCTCTTCCCCCTCTTCGGGATCGAACATCAATTGCAACGATTCGATAAACGGCTCATTGGGATAGATATAGATGAATAATACACCCCCCCATAGAAACGTATAAGAAGTTTTCTCCTCGTACGGCTCGAGAAAATTCAATATGTCTATGTATAAAATATGTAAAATAGATCAATAAAATCATGAAATCAATTAGACTGTGATTAAAGTTTTTTTTCTTATTCTTTTTTCTTTTTTCTTTCTAAAAAAAAAACTCCTCGTATTCGCAACCTCATAACTCAAATTGGATAACTCTCAAAGGAAAACCCTTAGGTATTTCATTTATTGAGCGGTCTCTACCCCCTTTTCTTGCCCGTCTTATTTTTATTTAGAATCCATTTTTTTCTTCATTCTAATAGAATGGTTATTCAAATTCTAATGGAATTTTTGAGACAATTAAAAATGGTATTTACTTGTTACAGGATCTTTTAGCTTTTCCTTGAATCATTGGGTTTAGACATTACTTCGGGGATCTTTAATCGTTTCAAAAATGGCAGCAACATACCATTTCTTTTTATTTCTCTCAACGAATCATACAAATAGAAGGTTTATTCCCTCGGATACACTTTTGATCGAAAAAGTTTTACCAATTCCAACAAATTTTACTTTTTTAACCTTGCTTAAATTGGATCCTTTCGATTTCTTTATCAAAAATATACTTACGAAGTTGTTCTAACTTATTCATTTTTACTAACCTTAGATACTTGCCCCTCAGAAATGAATCAACTCGAGCTCCATCGTGTACTATTTACATCATCAACCCCTCTCCCGTCCCTAAACAATGAGTTCTAGTGGAACAGAACAAACGATGTCGAGCCAAGAGCACTTCCATTTCTATATATTTCTATATACATACTAGAAAAAGATAGCGGATGTAAGAATCCACAGCTAATCTAATCATGTCTTTCAAGTCGCACGTTGCTTTTTACCACATCGTTTCAAACGAAGTTTTACCATACCATTCCTTTAGTTTGGATCCGGTATGTAATTGATTCAATTATGAAATCGTGAATAGTCATTGATTCAATCGATACATAATAATCTATCCTTTTGACTTCTAGGTTTTCTTTCTATATGAATGGAAAATTTCGAAATCTAAAGAAGTCAAAAATACCTCAAATTAACTCGATATTTTATGAAAAATTTATTCAAATCAATAAATATAATATAAAAATAAAAGAAATATATATATATGAACTCAAATTTCTTTTTTTTTTTTTATTATCCACAGTGATTAAAAAAAAAGGAAAAAAAAGAAAGTTTGAAGATGTCGATTCAAAAGCGACTCTATTTAGATTAGAGACGAATGATTAATAAAAAGGGGTCATTTTTATATCCTGAGATACAATTTTGATTCAAATAGGATATACATCAGGAATGGATATCCTCTGGGACGGAAGGATTCGAACCTCCGAATAGCGGGACCAAAACCCGTTGCCTTACCGCTTGGCCACGCCCCATTTTTGATTCGACATTCAATGAATTTAATAAACACTATTATTGGTATTGGTTATTCGTCAACTCTATCCCCCCCCAATCCATAGAATAAATTGTTGCTAGGAGTTTTATATACGTAGATATAGAATAAGACTGAAATTCTTGATCATTACATAGAATTCAATTAAGATATTGTATGAAAGTCTTATTTCTTCTTTTTTTTTTTCAGACTGGAAAGATTTTTAACTAGATAAATTCAAATCAAATAAGGATTTTGGAGGGTCTGATTATATTTGATATTTTTTTTAAATAAATTGTATTATATATAATTCTATTTAATATATTCTAATAATATATTAAATAGAATATTAGAATATAAATAGATATTAATAGATATATTAATTATGTATTATGTATAGAAAAAAAATGATATATATACAATAATATACAATAAAGATTGTAATAAAAAAAAAAAAAAACAGTAAATTTTCTTAAGGAACAAAATGTTTGTTATGCTTAATATCTTTAGTTTGGTCTGTATTTGTATTCACTCCGCCCTTTATTCAAGTAGTTTTTTCTTGGCGAAATTACCTGAAGCCTATGCTTTTTTGAATCCAATTGTGGATTTTATGCCAGTAATACCTGTACTCTTTTTTCTTTTAGCTTTTGTTTGGCAAGCTGCTGTAAGTTTTCGATGAGATCTTGCATTTGAATAAATGTCTGAAAAAAATTAGGAATTTATTCGAAAACAAAAATTGGAAAAAAAAAAGATCAGATAAGTCTTACAGTGTGAATCCTCGATTCAAATCTGGAAATTCTTGTATATACAAGAGAAGTCTGGACCATCTCATTTTTTCCTCATTTCATTCTTACGCTTTTTTTTTTTCACTGAGAAATCCTTCTATTATTAGATTTGAGTCCACCACCATGGGTTGTGGATATGAAATAAAATCTTTTGTAATACAAATATTTTATTAATAGTAATAAAGGACTCGGCTCTTACTACAAAGAAATTTCCGAATTTTGTTATATTTCCTTGAAATCACTTTATTTCTGAGAAATTTTGTAACAAAAGAAACAAAATGTGTTAGATAAGAGAATCTATTCTCTTTCTCTGTCTTTTTTTTTATTATCTTGGAGATTTTGTAATGCTTACTCTAAAACTATTTGTTTACACAGTAGTGATATTCTTTGTTTCTCTTTTCATCTTCGGATTCCTATCTAACGATCCAGGACGTAATCCAGGACGTGAAGAATAAAAAAAAATATATTTCTAGTTTTCTATGTTTTCCTTTCTTGTACTAGATTTTACAAAAAAATTTGAGGATTGTATCTATTTTACATCTTTAACAGGTAAATAAAAAAAAAGGAAAACAAACAAAGGAAGCTATATAAGTTCAAAAGAAAAAAAAAAATACCAAATCATCGACGGAAAGAGAGGGATTCGAACCCTCGGTACAAAAATTCGTACAACGGATTAGCAATCCGACGCTTTAGTCCACTCAGCCATCTCTCCCCAAACATAATATATTTAAATAAATATATTATGTTTATGTTACATTGCCTAAACAAACAGAACAAAAAGTAGGGCTTGAAAAACGACTTTTTTATTTATATCTTATCTCTTTTTCTATTTGATTCTTTCTATTTCTAATGGTCATTTCATTATTATAATTATAGAACATTACATATATATTATTATTAATATTCTATATTATTATTAATATTCTATTCATTTTTATATTCATTTCTATATATAGAAATGAATATATATATCTCATATTTCTATTTATTCCCATTCCTTTTTTAGTTTTGATACAGCCCCATGAATCCTGGATAACAATGATTTATATTAATGTATATTTGATTTGACAAAATCAAAAACTTAGATTCGCCCCTTTTTTTTTGAATTGATAATTGATCAGGGGTCGGCCCCCTTACGAAACATGTCAACACTCTTAATTAGTATAAACGTATGTTACTATTTATTTTATTACGACAGATTCCTAGGTTCGACAAAAAGTCCATTTATTTGGAATAATAGCATTGTAGCAGCGGGTATAGTTTAGTGGTAAAAGTGCGATTCGTTCTAAGGACCCATTAAAAGTTAAGGGATCCCTCGTTTGATTCATATCCCGATCAAAAACTTTATTTCTTACTTAAAGGGGTTTAATCCTTTATTCCTTTTAACGAACAATTCGAGGAATAATATAAATTATCGTAGTTTGTATCCAAGAAGAATCAATTCTAAATTGAAAAAAAAAAAAATGGAATTCTAATATTATGAAACATAAGTTTTTTGTTAATTGTATCAAAAATCCCAATTTTTTTGAGTATGAGTAAAGGATCCATGGGGAAAGTTATAGAAAGTTTTTTTTTTCTAATCGTAACTAAATCTTCCATTTTTTGTATAGGAGAGATTGAAGCAAAATAGCTATTAAACGATTGCTTTAGTTTACTAGAGACATCGACATTTTTTTTAGCTCGATGGAAATTCTTTTCCTAAAGATTCTCTCAAATAGAAATAGAGAACGAAGTAACTAGAAAAAACGGATTGTAAAAATACTCCTCTTCTATCTACTATAGGGATCATCTAAAAAGCAAGGTGTTTTAAATGTATTTATACGGAAAGGCTGACATAGATGTTATGGGTTAATCTTTTTTTCACGTCTTTTATTTCTTAATTTATTCCGTAAAGGAGCCGAATGAAACAAAAGTTTCACGTTCGGTTTTGAATTAGAGACGTTAAAAATGATGAACAAACGTCGACTATAACCCCTAGCCTTCCAAGCTAACGATGCGGGTTCGATTCCCGCTACCCGCTCTTTTTTCCTATCTCTATATTCTACTCGAATCATTCTTTTTCAGAATGAATACAAATTTTTTAGTCAATTTCCAATCATTTGAATTTCTTTATTTTGTTTTAGTGATTTTTTGAATATTCAATTCCATTTTCATTTTATTATTAATATATTCTTATTTTAATCTAATATATTCTTATTTAAATCTATATTATATAAATCTATATATATTTTTCTAGAATATATTATTCTATAATTCTATATATATATTAATATATATAG